GTTTAGTTCATCAACCCGAATTCTGAATAAAAAAAAATATATATATTAAACTCATTTAACTTTCTTACTAGAAAGAAAAGAAATAGGGGAAATTTTATGTCTCACCGAATCACACGTAGAGATATTGATAATACACATAGAGTTAATGGTATTTCATAACTAATTGATTGAGCAGCAGCTCTTAAACCACCTAAAAAGGAATATTTATTATTTGATCCATATCCCGACATAAGAAGTCCAACGGGAGCAAGACTTGAAACAGCGATCCATAAAAAAACACCAATACTAAGATCGGCTAGAATAAGGCGATAACCAAAAGGAATTACTGAATAACTTAGTAAAATGGATATGACTGCTATGGATGGTCCGATACTGAATAAACGAGTATCCCCTCTAGATGGAAAAAGATTCTCTTTGAAAAGTAGTTTTACCCCATCTGCTAGAGCTTGAAGAATTCCCAAGGGGCCGGCGTATTCAGGTCCAATACGTTGTTGTATCCCTGCAGATATTTCTCTTTCTAACCAAACAATTACTAGTACACCTAGTGTGATTCCTAATACAAGAGTCAAAATAGGGACAAGCACCCATATGATCCCATAGACTTCTTTTAAGAATTCCAATCTGGAAAACGAATGGATGGCTTGTAGTTCTGTTGTATTATCAATTATCATTTCAACGATCAACTTCTCCCATAATGATATCTATACTACCTAGTATCGTCATAATATCAGCCAATTTCATTCTTTTAACTAACTGAGGCAGAATTTGCAAGTTGATAAAACCCGGTGGGCGAATTTTCCATCTCCAAGGAAAAACACTCTGATCTCCTATCAGAAAAATTCCCAATTCTCCTTTTGGTGCTTCGACTCTTACATAAAGTTCTTGTTTGGACAATTCAAAAGTTGGAGAAGGTTTTTTACTAATAAATCGATATTCAAAATCATTCCATTCAGTATCTTTTACTCTATCAAAGCGTCGGATTTCTAAATTCTCAAAGGGCCCCCCTGGAATTCCTTCCAGAGCCTGTTGGATAATTTTTATGGATTCTGTCATTTCACTGATTCGTACTAAATAACGAGCTAATGAATCCCCTTCTTTTTGCCATTGAACCTCCCAATCAAATTCGTCGTAACACTCATAATGATCAACTTTACGAAGGTCCCATTGTATTCCGGAAGCTCGTAGCATTGGTCCTGATAAACCCCAATTTAGTGCTTCTTCTCCTCCAATAATGCCTACGCCCTCAACTCGTTCTAAAAAAATAGGATTCCGTGTAATAAGCTTTTGATATTCAGCAACCCCTGTTAAAAAATAATCGCAAAAATCCAAACATTTATCTATCCATCCATGAGGTAGATCAGCAGCTATTCCTCCGATACGAAAATAATTATGCATCATTCGCATGCCGGTGGCAGCTTCGAATAGGTCATATATCAATTCTCGTTCTCGAAAAATATAGAAGAAAGGGGTCTGTGCCCCAATATCTGCCATAAAAGGACCAAGCCATAACAAATGAGAAGCTATACGACTCAACTCCAACATAATGGCTCTGATATAGCTAGCCCTTTTAGGTACTTGAATATTGCCTAGTTGTTCGGGTCCATTTACGGTTATTGCTTCTGTGAACATAGTAGCTAAATAATCCCAACGTGTTACATAAGGCAAATATTGTATAATTGTTCGGTTTTCCGCAATTTTCTCCATTCCTCTGTGTAAATAACCCAATATTGGTTCACAGTCAATAACATCTTCACCATCGAGAGTAACGATAAGTCGAAGAACACCATGCATTGATGGGTGGTGAGGACCCATATTGACTATCATGAGGTCTTTTCTTGTAGTTGGTGCAATCATAAGTTTTTTACCGAGTCATTCTTCCATGAATTGCTGAAAGTAAAAAGAAGTTCATCAAAATTGAAACGCATAAGTTCAAATGATATCACTCTTTAAATTAACGAGTTTTTGTCTCTCGAATATCCAACCGATCAATTAATTCTTTATAACGTACTCTATTTTTTTTTGACAAATAAGCCAGTAATCGTTGACGTTTTCCCAAAATTTTTCGCAAACCTCTCTGAGATGAATAGTCTTTTTTGTGCAATTCCAAATGTGAAGTAAGTCTCCTTATCTTAGTGGTGAAACTGAATACTTGAAATTCAACAGACCCTCTGTTTTCTTCATTTTCTTTTTGAGAAATAACCGAAATGAATGAATTTCTTACCATAAAAAAAAGCCTCCTCTCCCTTTTTACAGATATGGATTTTACCGATCAGTAATAATAATGTCATTCATTTTAATGTGGTATATACAATAATCTAATTCAAATTTCTTTATGAACTCCTAATTTTATCAATTCAAATGAATCAATCCAATTGAAAATTAGATTTAGATAGGGAGAGAAAAGGATTGGCACATTTTCGTATTCACAAAAGCGAAGAATTTAGACCTAAAATGAAGAGGGTTCTGTTGATTCATTTCTAGATCGAATTGATACATTATTCATTTAGTATTGGATATTTAGAATGAAATGTAAGACAGGACGTGTGATGTGTGTATTTATTTGCTTTCATATATCCTATATAGTAGAGGATATATAGGAAAAATGTACTATCAACGAATTTTCAATCGTGGATACAAATGTATCCTTAACATACTGAAACGACTGCCATTATTGGTATCAAACCAATAGCGATTCATACAAGCTAAATCTTCTAATCGATAATTAGGCCAAAGAAAGAACTTCAATTTCATTAATTGATTTGTCTCTCTATCAAGGTGATTACTGTCACCTAGAACTTGGCTGCTATTCTTTTCGTTGCAAAATACAGGATTTCCATCTACATCATTCCTATTCTTTGAATTGAAACAAATTAGAATTCTTAATTTTCTACGACGCCTAAATGAGAAAATATTTTCAGGAACAAGCAAATCCAAATGATTTTTGTCTCTATTTCTTGTTATTCTTTCATGTGGTGGAATAGATTCATCAAAATTATTCTTAGCAACATATCTTTGCTCTCGGTATCTTTGATTAGTTTGGTGCTTACTCTTATGAACCAACAAAATACCGATGGTTTGATACATAATAAACTGTCCGTCGTTTTTTACAGACAGACGAATGGGTTCGATAATAAATATTCCCCTTTTCATCAATTCTGGAAGAGTTAAATTCTTCTGAATCAGCATTATATCCAAACTCATTTCTCCCCTTTGAATCGAGGATATAGAAATTTTTCTTGGATCTATTAGTCTAAGCAGGAAACAATATACCTTAATATTATTGATCAGTCTTTGATTCAAAGTATCGTCCCATCTCAATTGAAAAAGCAAATAACGTTTCAGGAACAAATCAAGTTCTGCTTCCGTGTTACTTTTGTATTGTTTTTTATTTTTACCTTTTTTCATGTCCGATCTCGCATAATCTTCTTCAATATCTTTTTGTTGGTTTGAAAGAACGGATCCAAGATCCCCTTGGCTTGTGGTTTTTTTTTCTTCTTGATTTCGATTCTTTATTTTTTTATTCGATGGTATCAAAAAACTTCCCTTTTGCTTTTCATTAATCTTTTGATTTTGATTACTATTTTCATTTCTATTCAAATTAAAAAGAAGTAATTTGCTTGGTATAAACCAAGATTTCGTTTTATATGTATTATAAAGTAACAAAAATTCTGGGAAGAACCAAAGTTCCAGATTCAATATGGGACGCTTTAGTATTTTTTCATTCATCCCCATCCAATCAAAAAAGACTTTTGGGGAGTTTGGTAAATTCATTTCGGGAATCATAAGATAAAAAATATTTTTTTTATCAATTATTTGATAATTATTAGTAACAATCTGAGTATTTTGATTACTATTGGCATCGATCGTGATCCAGGCCTCAATATCGACTTTTTGTCTAAGATCAAAATTTATAATTTTCCAATCCAAATATTTCCTATCGGGAGTTTTTTCCATATATAGAATATCGCCCTTTCCTAGATAATTATTGATAGGGATACTCCTCAGCATATCAAAAAAAGTGTCTTTATATGGGTTGTAATTATAAGAAATCTCTTGATTCTTATTTCCTTCAAACGGCGATCTAGAAATAAATGAGTCCTTTTTATTTTCAGAATTAATAGATTTATATGATAAAAGATCATATTTATAGTATTTTTGAAAATTATCTTTTTTATTCAATAATGAATAGACTTCAAAAATATTTTCTTTTTTGGAATCAATTAATTGGTCTTTTTCATATAAATCCCATTTGCTGAAATTTTTCCTTTTAACCATACGACGTTGATAAACTCTATTCCGCCATTGTTGTGGTATTAATCTAGACCATCTGATCTGAGATAAATCGTATTGATAATGCCCTCTTAACCAATTTTTCCATTGATTCATTTCAGAACTCGGAAGTCTGTTATCCCTTAATTTAGAATGAACTATTCCTTGTGTTTCAAAAGAATCCTTTATTTCAGGCTTAAGAAAAAAAGGGATTCCTTGATATTGAAGAAATGATTTTAATTTATACAAGTTAATAACTTGGGTTTGTGATAATTTGTAAAATACATATGCTTGTGATAAGTACGATAAGTCATAAAAAATATGTGAATTTGTCTGACTATTACTAATATTATAAAGTGACTTTTTTATAGTCGAAATAAACTCAATTGGATTTTGATTTTTTTTATTAATTATTTCTTGACTTGTTTCATTATTGTAAATGGATTTATTCATAATTTTTTTTGTTGATTCAAGAAATAATTTTATCTTTATTCTGGGAATATTAATGATAGATAAAAATATATTTGTGTAGATTCTTTCAATGAAAAATTTAAAAACAAAAGGTAATTTAGAGATTAATCGAGCATTTCTTCTTTTTAATATTTTCCATTTTTCTAATCTTTTAGCATTATAACTTGTTTTGTTAAGACTAATATTTATTTCTGGAGTTACTTTTTTTTTCTCTTTTGTAATTCTTTCTATTTGATTTCTAATTGTATTTGTTCTATCAG